AATAGTGTGCCTGAAAATTAAGGATTATTCTGATGGAGTAAATAATGCAATAATAATTTATGCCACTATTATTTATAATTAATAGAATTACACTATTTCCTCCAACTTCAAAAATTGATGCACCTTTATACTAAACTATAAAAGATAAGCTAAAAAAGCTACTAGGTTCATACCCTATTTATAGAAGTTCAATCTTCTTCTTTTAAATTTTAATTAAACCACAATATTTAACTTTTATTCCTTGTTTGTTTTTTGGAACAATTCTTGCATGTTCATCCTCCTCATGATTTATTGCATGGATTGGGTTAGAAATTAATTTAATAAGTTTTGCCCCCATTCTTATTAATAAATTGTCTTCTAACTCATTAGAATCAGCAATCAAATACTTTTTAGTTCAAGCAATAGCTTCCACTATTTTAATTTTTATAGTCTTATTAATTTCAAATTTGGGAATTTTTAGTATAATTAATCTAATAAATAGAATTATTCTTATAATGCTTTCTCTAAAAGCAGGGATTGCGCCTTTACATTTTTGATTTCCTCAAGTTATTGAAATAACTCAATGGTTTCAAACTTCATTAATTTTTACATGACAAAAAATTGCTCCATTTATCCTTATTTCTTTCACCCTATCATCTTCCATCTGAATTTTAGTAATTAGATCCACAATTATTGGAATAATAGGAGGTATTAACCAAACTTCTATTAAAAAATTATTAACTTATTCTTCTATTATTCACTCAGCTTGAATGCTAACAATTATTTACCTTAATGAAATAACTTGACTTTTATATTTTATGGGATATATAATTTTAGTGTTATCTATTACTATCCCATTTTCAATACTCAATATTCATTCAATTAAGTATATTAACTCATTAAATTTAAACCCAATTACTAAAATACTTTTATTTTTTAATTTTTTATCATTAGCAGGAATACCTCCTTTTTTGGGGTTTTTTATAAAAATAATAATAGTGTTTGCTATAACTAACTTAAATATCAGAACATTTATTATAATCATACTCATTTCCTCTTCTTTTATCTCCCTATACTTTTATATACGTATAATATATTCATCCTTTTTTATCTTTCAAAATTCTAATTTTTGAAAAATAAATTCCCCAAATTTTTCATATACTTCATCAATACTATTAACTCTTTCTTTCTTAAGAATTACTATTATTTCATTAATAGTCTTATTAATTTAAAAGCTTATGCCCCCTAAGACTTTAAGTTAATAAGACTATTAGCCTTCAAAGCTTTAAATATAAGTTTAATCTTTTAAGTTTTAAAAAAAATGTTATAACATTTCTATGAACTTGCAATTCATTATTTTTCATAAAATATATTTTTAACAGAAAGAAATAATTTCCATAATTAAATTTACAGTTTAATGCTTTTATCAGCCACTCTATTTTACGCTGAATATTTTCAACAAATCATAAAGATATTGGAACTATATACTTAATTTTTGGAGCTTGAGCCTCAATAGTAGGCACAGCATTCAGTGTTATAATTCGCTTAGAATTAGGACAACCAGGAGCCTTTATTGGTGATGACCAAACTTATAATGTTATAGTTACTGCTCATGCATTCGTAATAATTTTCTTTATAGTTATGCCTATTATAATTGGAGGGTTCGGAAACTGACTAATCCCTTTAATAATCGGAGCTCCTGACATAGCTTTCCCTCGAATGAATAATATAAGATTTTGATTATTACCCCCCTCTTTAACCCTTCTTTTAGCTGGAGGGATAGTAGAAAGAGGAGCTGGAACAGGATGAACTGTTTACCCTCCTCTATCTTCTAATTTAGCCCATTCTGGTGGATCAGTAGATTTGTCAATTTTTAGCCTTCATTTAGCAGGTGCTTCATCAATTTTAGGGGCTGTGAATTTCATTACTACTATTATTAATATACGAGCTTCAGGTATTTCCTGAGACCAAACACCTTTATTTGTATGATCAGTATTTTTAACAGCTATCCTTCTTCTTCTTTCTTTACCAGTTTTAGCCGGAGCTATTACTATACTTCTTACTGACCGTAACTTAAATACTTCATTTTTCGACCCAGCAGGAGGAGGAGACCCTATTCTTTACCAGCATTTATTTTGATTCTTTGGACACCCAGAAGTTTATATTTTAATTTTACCCGGATTTGGTATAATTTCTCATATTATTACATACGAAAGTGGCAAAAAACAAACATTTGGACAACTTGGAATAATTTATGCTATAACAGCAATTGGAATTCTTGGATTTATCGTTTGAGCACATCATATATTTACAGTGGGAATAGATGTAGATACACGAGCGTATTTTACAGCAGCCACTATAATTATTGCTATCCCAACAGGAGTAAAAATTTTCAGATGAATTGCAACTCTTCAAGGGTCTAATCTTACTATAACACCTACTCTTATGTGAGCAATAGGATTTGTATTTTTGTTCTCCATTGGAGGATTAACAGGTATCATTTTAGCTAATTCATCTATTGATATTGTTCTTCATGATACTTATTATGTGGTAGCTCACTTTCATTATGTTCTATCTATGGGAGCAGTTTTTGCTATTATAGCAGGCTTAATTCATTGATTCCCCTTATTTACAGGAGTTTCTTTAAATCCAAGATGATTAAAAACACAATTTATAGCTATATTTATTGGAGTAAATTTAACATTTTTTCCTCAACATTTCCTAGGGCTTAACGGTATACCACGACGATATTCTGATTACCCAGATGCTTTTTCAATATGAAATTCTGTTTCAACTATAGGAAGCTATATTTCTCTTATAGCGGTAATTTTTTTTAGATACATTGTGTGAGAATCTTTAGCTTCTAATCGTCCTTCTTTATTTAACTATTTAGGTTCTTCTAACATTGAATGACTACATAACTACCCGCCATCAGACCATACTTACTCAGAACTTACGCTTATTAGATCTAATTATCTATAATGGCAGATTAGTGCACTGGGTTTAAACCCCAGTTATGAAATTAATTTCTTTTAGAAATTGCAACCTGATCTGCCCTAGGATTTCAAAATGCTTCATCCCCACTAATAGAAGAATTAATTTTTTTCCATGATCACACCATAACAATTTTAATCCTTATTACTACAATTATTAGATTCAATATAGTTTCAACATATATTAATTATAATATAGACAAGATTATAATTGAATCACAACCTTTAGAATTATTTTGAACAATTATCCCAACATTTGTTCTTATTTTTATTGGTATACCATCGATTCGATTATTATATATATTAGATGAAGTATACGAACCTCTAATTACTATTAAAGTAATAGGACATCAATGATATTGATCATATGAATATTCAGATTTTATTAACATTGAATTCGATTCTTATATGACTCAATTAAATAGTGAATCTAATATTAATCAATTTCGTCTATTAGATGTAGATAACCGCACTGTAATTCCATTCAATTCTCAAATTCGAACTTTAATTTCAGCAGCCGACGTTCTTCATTCTTGAACAGTCCCTAGATTTGGAGTTAAAGTTGATGCAATCCCAGGACGCCTTAATCAAGTCAATTTCATTAGAAACCGTCCTGGGATTTTCTTCGGTCAATGCTCAGAAATTTGTGGAGCAAATCATAGATTTATGCCAATTTCTATCGAAAGAGTTTCTCCTACCCAATTTATTAAATGAATTAAAACTATAAGATTATTATAATTCATTAAATGGCTGAAAGTAAGTATTGGTCTCTTAAACCAATTATAATATATTAACAAATATTTTTAATGAAGGAATTAATTTAAAATTAAAAATGTAGGAATGTCAGACCTAATTTATACTTAGTATATTTCTTTATTCCACAAATATCCCCTATAAACTGAGGTTTTCTATTTATCACCTTTATTTTTATCTTAATTTGTTCTATAATTGTTATTTATTTTAATGTATTTACTCAGACTATTATTAATCAAATAAATAAGTCTTCAACTAATATTTTAACAAGATTAAGCCATAAAAGCTGAAAATGATAACAAATTTATTTTCTAGCTTTGATCCTTCTTCATCAACCCCACTACTTTATAATTGACTAGGCTTATTTGTTCTAATAATATTAATTACTCGTATAAGCTGATTGATCCCTAACCGACTAAATTATTTATTTGTAATAATTACAAATACACTTCATAAAGAATTTAAAACTTTATTAGGCTCTTCGGCCCATTTAGGTAGAACTTTATTTTTTTTATCTTTATTTATTTTAATTGTTTTTAATAATTTTTTTGGACTATTCCCTTATATTTTTACTAGTACTAGTCACTTAGTTATAACTTTAAGTTTAGCAGCACCAATTTGGCTATCCTTTATATTATTTGGGTGAGTTAAAAATACAAACCATATATTTGCTCATTTGGTTCCTCAAAGAACACCTGGTGTACTTATACCATTTATAGTATTAATTGAATCTATTAGTAATATAATTCGACCCGGTACATTAGCAGTTCGTCTTACTGCCAATATGATTGCAGGACATCTTTTAATAACTCTATTAGGTAACCAAACTGCTTCTGTACCAGCCATTTTAATTGGAATTCTTCTTTTTGTACAAGTTCTACTATTACTTCTTGAGTCAGCGGTTTCTATTATTCAAGCTTATGTTTTCTCAGTTCTAGCCACTTTATATTCTAGAGAAATTACTACTCATTAAACTTAAATTAATGTAATGTTAATTAAAAGTGACCACTCTTTTCACTTAGTAGACCAAAGACCTTGGCCATTAACTGCTGCCCTAGGAGCTTTAATTATAACAACAGGTATAGTTAAATGATTCCATCATTTTGATCCTACTACAATATTTTTGGGTGTTATTATTCTCCTATTTACTACATACCAATGATGACGAGATATCACTCGTGAAGGAACTCTGCAAGGGTTACATACTAATATTGTTTCTAAGGGATTACGTTGAGGAATAATTTTATTTATCACTTCAGAAATTTTATTTTTTTTTTCATTTTTTTGAGCTTTCTTTCATAGAAGACTCTCACCTGTTTTGGAAGTTGGACTTATTTGGCCTCCGTCAGGGGTTATTCCATTTAATGCAGTACAAGTACCTTTATTAAATACTATTATTCTATTATCTTCTGGTGTAACAATTACTTGATCCCACCACGCTCTTATAGAAAATAATCATACCCAAGCCTTACAAGGATTAATTTTAACTGTAGTACTTGGTGTGTATTTTACTATACTTCAAGGATTGGAATACTGAGAAGCAACATTTTCTATCTCTGACTCAATTTATGGTTCTTCATTTTTTGTTGCTACAGGATTTCATGGACTTCATGTACTAATTGGGACATCATTTTTGACAGTATGTATTTTCCGTCATTGAACCTGTCATTTTTCTTCTAGCCATCATTTTGGGTTTGAAGCAGCAGCATGATATTGACATTTTGTTGATGTTGTGTGATTATTTTTATACTTAAGAATTTATTGATGAGGGAGTTAGTTTAAATTAATTTTAATACCTTTAGTATAATTAATACATTTGATTTCCAATTAAATAATTCTTATAATTTAAGAAAAGTATAATTTCTTTAATTATTATTTTAATTATTGTGCTCCCTTTAATTTTAATTTCTATTAACTCAACTTTATTTAAAAAAGATTTAATTAGTCGAGAAAAAATAAGTCCATTTGAGTGTGGCTTTGACCCTAAAAATACTGCCCGGCTACCATTTTCCATACGATTTTATTTAATCGCAGTAATTTTCTTAATTTTTGATATTGAAATTGCCCTTATCTTACCTATTCCATTTATTTTTAATTTTATAAGACCAAATACATGGATTATATTAACTTTTATATTTTTAATGATTTTATTGGGAGGACTTTTTCATGAATGAAATCAAGGAGCTCTTAATTGGTCTAAATAACAGGGTTATAGTTAATAATAACATCTGGGTTGCATTCAGAAGGTGCTAAAACAGCTTTCCTTAAATAAGAAGCGATACTTGCACTCAATTTCGGCTTGAATTTAGTTTTTAGAAACCTTATTTTTAAGGAAATCTAAATGAGCAGAATACCACTGTTAATGGTAGTTAGAAATACTTAAATTTCTCCTTAATGAAAGAAGTAGATCATATTTAAGCTGCTAACTCTAAATTTTAGCGGTTAAACTCCGTTATTCTTTCTAAACCATTGTAGTTTATTTAAAACAATACTTTTTCAAAGTATAAATAAACTTAAGTTTCTAAGGTTCATTTTTAAGTTTTAAACTTCCTTTGTGTCTTCAACACAACACCCTAATTATGAGCTATAAAAATATATAAATAAAATAAAAAATAATACAAAAATAAAAACTATAAATAAATAAGCTTTTAAATTTAAAATACTTCATCCATCTACTACTCTAGAAATTTTTATTAATTTAAGTATTCCACCTTGACCACCTATTTCCTCTAACCAACCATTATCTATATACTTAAAATAAATTAATCCACTTTTTAAGCTGGGTGCTAAAAAATGAGCAGATAATATAGGTAAAAATCATATAGACCCAATAAATCAAATATAAGATATATTTACAAACCTTAATACAGTATTAAAATAATACTCCCCCGCTTTTCTCCAAGCAAAGTATAAAAATACTAAACCTATAAAAAGAATAGACCATTTAATTAAATAAGGCAAAACAACTGATAATGAAGGTAAGTATACTCAATTAAATAGAGAACCAGCTATAATAGAACAAATAAATAAAACACCTATTGGAATGATTATATTTAAATCACTTTCTTTATGCACTAATGTTCTAATCCCTCTTCCCCTTGAAAATAAATAATAAACTAAACGAGCAGAGTATGTGATAGTAAATATTGTACCTAAAAACACTAATCTGTATACTAATATATTTATATTTATTATAAAAAAACTTTCTAAAATTAAATCCTTTGAATAAAACCCTGCCAAAAACGGAAATCCACATAATGACATAGAACATCCAATAAAAAAAAGACTAGTAGTAGGAAACATAATTCTAAACCCCCCTAATATTCGAATATCCTGAGTGTCATAATTTGAATGAATGTATAATCCAGCACATAAAAATAATAAAGATTTAAATAAAGCATGGCTAATTAGATGAAAAAAAGCTAATTCATAAAGACCAATAGATAAAGTTATTATCATAACTCCTAATTGGCTAAGAGTTGATAAAGCAATAATTTTTTTTAAATCTATTTCTAAATTAGCTCCTGCACCCGACATAAATAATGTTAAAACAGAAATTAATAATAAATAAAAATTAATTCCTAAAAGCTCATTGAATCGAATTAATAAATATACCCCAGCAGTAACAAGAGTAGATGAATGTACTAAAGAAGAAACTGGGGTAGGAGCGGCTATGGCAGCTGGAAGTCATGCAGAAAATGGAATTTGTGCACTTTTAGTTAATGCAGCCACCACTACTAGTAACAAAATAGTTATTAATTCAACTTCAGAATATATATATTGTAGATAGTAAAAATTTCACCCACCATAATTAAATATTCAAGAAATACATAATAAAATAGCTACATCTCCCAATCGATTAGATAAAACAGTTAATATACCAGCACTAGCAGATTTTATATTTTGGTAATAAATTACTAAACAATAAGATACTAATCCTAACCCATCTCATCCTAATAAAATACTTACTATATTTGGTCTTAAAATTAACAAAATTATTGATACTACAAATAAAAAAACTAAAATAATAAAACGAGAAATGTTAATATCCCCCTCTATGTACGAATAAGAATAAAAAGAAACTATTGAAGAGATTAATAAAACTGTTCCCATAAATATTAATCTTATTCAATCTAATAAAAAAGTTAATATAATAGAAACACTTATTAAATTTAATAAATCTCATTCTAGAAATACAATTGTATCATTTAGTATAAATAATACCCCCATGGGCAATAAAAAAATACTTATTACTAATATAAGTATTGAATAAATTAAAGGAACTCTGAGATTTTTATAATATGATATTATTTAATAATTACACAATTGTCTAAAGCCCCACAAACTTTTATTTTCTTCTAAACTAATTAAATACAAGTGTTTATTAAATTCAAATTAAAAAAATATTTGAATTTAAAATTATTAAATTAATTGGTAAAATATGTAATATAAGGACATGAAACTCAGAAAATATACCTAGATTAAAATTTTGTAAAATTCCATAAATTTTCCCGTGCTGAGAGTTTGAAAATAAAAAAAAAGTAAAAACTGCTCCTAAAAAGGACCCTAAAGGAAACAATAATATTATAATTTTATCATAAGTTAATAAACTTAGCATTAATGAAATTTCTGACAATAAATTAATTGTAGGGGGAGCAGAAATGTTTGAACAGCATAAAAGAAAAAGTATTAAACTAAATAAAGGTATAATAGTTAAAATACCCTTATTTATAAATATTCTTCGACTTCTAAATCGCTCATAAAAAATATTAACTATACAAAATAATCCAGATGAGCCAAGACCATGACTTACTATTATTATTAACCCCCCATTTAATCCTCAAACAAAACAACAAAAAATTCCAGCTATAGTTAATCCTATATGAGCCACAGAAGAGTAAGCAACTAAAGCTTTTAAATCATTCAAACGACAACAAGTAACCCCCACAAATACTATTCCAGCAATTCTAAGCCCAATAAATAAAGGTCCGACCTTTATTCTTCAATAAAAAAACTTACTTAACACTCGGCATAATCCATACCCTCCTAATTTTAATAAAACCCCTGCTAAAATTATAGAACCAGCAACAGGAGCTTCAACATGAGCCTTAGGAAGCCATAAATGTACTAAAAATATAGGTATTTTTACTAAAAAAGCAAAAATTAAACATAAAAATAAAATTAATCCCCCCCAAGAATTTATAATATTAGACTTTATAACTCTATTGATTAAAGATATATCAAGTGAACCATTAAATCTATATATGTAAAATAAACCTAATAATAGAGGCAATGAAGCAAATAAAGTATATAAAACAAAATACACCCCTGCTTGTAAACGCTCAGGTTGATACCCCCACCCTATGATAATAATTAAAGTAGGAATTAAAGAAGCTTCAAAAAAAATATAAAATAAAAGATAATTTCTAACAAAAAAGCTACCTAATAATATAAAAATTAATATTAATATTATTAAATTATAAACCCCAGAATAATAGTTATTTTTAACAACTCTTCCTCTGGATAAAATTATTAAAATTAAAAGTAATAAAGATAAAAAAACTAATCTTAAAGATAAAGAATCTACTAATACTCAAACTCTGACAATTTTTAATAACTCAATTAAAGGTATTATTGATAAACTTAATAAACACATAAAAGGTAAAAATAAACAAACATGCCACACACTCATTAATTTTGAAAATCTTATAACACCCAAAAAAATAATTGGAAAAATAAGTTTTATCATTACTAATAATCTAAACTAAAAGAACCAAAATAATCTCCACCATGAGTACGAGATATTCTAATTAAAATTGTTAAACCTAAAGCCCCTTCGCAAGCTGTAAAAATTAAATAAATTAACGAACAAAATATTATAGTGTAATTTAAAAAATAAAAAAAATAAATAAAAATTCCAAGAACAATAAACTCTAATCTTAATAAAGTTCTTAATAAATGCTTACTTTTTGAACTAAATACCCATACCCCAATAAAAATAAAAACAAAATAATAAAATCAAGTAATAAGTTTTTATAGTTTATAATAAAATTTTGATCTTGTAAATCAATGAACGAAAATTTCGTAAAATCTTCAAAAGAAATACTAATATTATCAATGACTCCCAAAGTCAACATTTTACATTAAACTATCTTATGATTTCTTATGGTATAAAAATTTTATATTTTTCTACTATTATTATAGCTTCAATTTTTTTAACAAATTCTAGCCCACTAATTATAGTATTAATTATTGGGCTACAAACTCTGATTATATGCTTATCTATTGTTTTTATTATAAATACATCTTGATTCGCATTTATTCTATTTTTAGTATTTATAGGAGGACTAATAGTTTTATTTGTTTATATTACCAGATTAGCTTCTAATGAATTATTTCATTTCTCTAGTAAAAATAATAACTTTATTTTATACACAAGTATATTTAGTTTATCTTTATTAATAATCTTAACTTTTAAAGAAAATCAAAATAACAAACTATTAAATTTAAATATTAAAGAAATAATCTTTAAAGTATACTCTAACAGAAGAGTGATATTAACTTCTATGACTATAATTTATTTGCTACTAGTCCTAATTGTAGCTGTTTCTATTACATCTTTATATGAAGGACCCATTCGAAGAACTACTAAAATTTAATAATTATGGTATTACGTAAAGCTCATCCCCTTATTAGAATTATAAATAATGCACTAGTAGACTTACCAACCCCCTCTAATATTTCAGCTTGATGAAATTTTGGGTCACTTTTAGGTATTTGTTTAGGAACACAAATTTTAACTGGCCTATTCTTAGCTATACATTATGTAGGAGATATCAGACTTGCATTTAACAGAGTAATTCATATTTCACGTGATGTAAACAGAGGATGAATAATACGCGTTATTCATGCAAACGGAGCCTCATTTTTTTTCATTTGTATTTACCTTCATATTGGCCGAGGAATATATTATGGATCTTATTTATATAAAGAAACTTGAAATATTGGAGTAATTATTTTGTTTGTTATCATAGGAGCAGCTTTTATAGGCTACGTTCTTCCATGAGGACAAATATCTTTTTGGGGGGCTACTGTTATTACAAACTTATTATCCGCTATCCCATATTTAGGGACCTATTTAGTTCAATGGGTATGAGGAGGTTTTGCTGTGGATAATGCTACATTAACACGATTTTTTACAATTCACTTTATTTTACCTTTTTTAGCTGTTGCTTTAGTAATAATTCATTTACTTTTTTTACATCAAACTGGCTCTAACAATCCTATAGGGTTAAAATCTAATTTTAACAAAATTCCTTTTCACCCATTTTTTAGAGTAAAAGATGTATTTGGCATAATTATAATAGTATGAATATTATTTATACTAGCACTTCTAGCCCCATTCTTATTAGGAGATGTAGAAAATTTTATCCCTGCCAACCCTTTAGTTACCCCAATCCATATCCAACCAGAATGATATTTTCTGTTTGCTTACGCTATTCTTCGATCAATTCCTAATAAATTAGGAGGAGTAATTTGCCTAGTATTATCTATTGCTATTCTATTTATTTTACCATTTTCACAAAACTCTTTTATACGAGGTAATAGAAATTATAAATTTAACCAATTAATATTTTGATCTTTACTGAGAGTAGTAATTCTACTTACATGAATTGGAGCTCGCCCCGTTGAAGAACCATTCATTTTAACAGGACAAATTTTAACTGTTATGTATTTTAGCTACTATTTAATTAATCCTATTATATTAAAATCATGAGATGGGTTTATTTTATAAATTAACTAAAGCTATTTGTCTGATTGATTACAAGTTAGTATCTTGAAAATATTATAAAAAGGTTGAATTCCTTTAATAGCTTAACTTTGAAAATTTCAAAATTCCCCCCCCTTTTTTTTCGAAAAATAAAATTAATATAATAAGAGGTATGAACTAATACCCACTATCATATAAAATAATAAAAAATTTAAAGAAATAGGTAGATAACTTTTTCAAGCTAACCCTATTAACTTATCATAACGTAAACGAGGAAGAGTTCCACGTACCCAAATAAATAGAAAACAAAATATTACCCCTATAATATTTAATATAATTAAATTTCTTAGCCCCCCAAAAAATATTAATGCTATTAAATATCTTATAAAAATAATACTTGAATACTCTGCTAAAAATAACAAAGCAAACCCTCCACTTCCATATTCTACATTAAACCCGGATACAAGCTCTGACTCCCCCTCAGCAAAATCAAAAGGAGTACGATTAGTTTCAGCTAATCTTGAAGATAACCAACTTAAAAAAATAGGAAATATAAAAACTATTATTCATAAATATTCTTGATTCTTAGCAAATTCGTAAATTCTATAAAATCCCACTAAAAAAATTCTGGATAAAAAAAATAAAGCTAAAGCCACTTCATAAGAAATAGTTTGTGCAACTCCACGAATTGCCCCTAATAAAGCATAACTTGAATTAGAGGATCATCCTCTTCCTATTAGAGTATAAACCCCAAAACTAGTACAGCAAAATAATATTAACCCCCCTAATGCTATATTAACTGTATTTCTATAAGTTGGGATTAAAATTCATATCAACAAAATGATAAAAAAAGAAGCTAAAGGAGCAAAATAAAAAGGAACTATATTTGAATTAGAAGGAAATATCTGCTCCTTAATAAATAATTTAATTGCATCTCTAAAAGACTGTAAAATACCGATTAAACCAACTTTATTAGGTCCTTTACGTAATTGAATATATCCTAAAACCTTTCGTTCAACTAAAATAATAAAAGCAACTCTAATAAGTATCCCTACCATTAATAATAAGTAAGATAATAAAATTAATACATAAGATATAAATAATTTATTTATTAAATACTGAATAAAAGCATAAACTAATATTTAAAGAATCTAAATCAAATGCACTTATCTGCCAAATCAGTTTTCATAAAATACTTTATCATTAAATATTAAATAAATATTAAAAATTAATAATCCTTTCGTACTAAAAAATTTTAAAAATTTCTAAAGATAGAAACCAACCTGGCTCACGCCGGTTTGAACTCAAATCATGTAAGAATTTAATGGTTGAACAAACCACCTTAGTTAAAATCTGCCCCAACTAGGTTTCTTAATTCAACATCGAGGTCGCAATCTATTTTATCGATATGGGCTCTTTAAAATAATTACGCTGTTATCCCTAAGGTAACTTTTTACGAATGTATAAAATATAGATTAATAAATTTGTGTATATTTATTTAGCAAGAAATTTTTTTTATTCTTTTATTGCCCCAATTAAATTATTTTTAAGTTTTTGTTAATACCCCAATACTCAAAAACTATAAAATAATAAAGATCTATAGGGTCTTATCGTCTTATAGAATCACATAAGTATTTTCACTTATATTCCAATTTACAAATATTAAATTTAATAAAATACTTCTCAGTTTAATCATTCATACCATTCTCTAATTAAGAGACTAATGATTATGCTACCTTAGCACGGTCATAATACCGCGGCCCTTCATATTCTACAGTGGGCAGATTTTACTTTCCATAAAATCATAAAAGAAATGTTTTTGTTAAACAGTCTAAAAAATTATTGTCAAATTCATAAAATTTATTTATTTTTGTTTATCTACTAATTTTAAATTTATACTAATACTATCATTATATATTTAAATATTTTAATCACCCAAATTTCTAACTTAATTAAAAACTAAATAAATTCAATATTTTAATAAATTTAATATAACTTAATAACAAAATAGCTGTTCTTAAGCCTATTTTATCTTCATAAATTAAATAGTTTATTATAAAACCTTGCTAACAAGGTTACCCTGTTAGCTTAACTTAATAGATAGATATAATTTATAATAAATATAAATAACCCACTCAATAAATTAAATTATTTATAACTTAGAAACCAGATATTATAAAGACCGACTAATATTTCACCTCTAACTTAATTTTTTAACAATACTTCCACATTGTTTAATTAATTAAATTAATTCTCTTTATTTCGGGAATAATAAAATAATTTATTATTTGATAATCCCTTATACAAAAGGTAAATTTTAATCTTTTATTATATTTATTTTATAAAATCCCCTGTACAGCTTATTTAATTACTAATTAATTCTTTATTATACTAAAATATATAAAGTATTAAAATTTTTATTATTTTAAATAATCATTATATTATAATTGCATATAAATCTTTTCAATGTAAATGAATTTCTTACTCAAGATCCATAATGCTATCCAGGTCCCCCTTCCGGCGGACCTACTTTGTTACGACTTATCTTATATTAAATAAGAGCGACGGGCGATGTGTGCATACTTTAGAACTTTATTTAAATTTATAAAGTTAAAAATTTTACTATTAAATCCTATTTTATTAATTTTAATATACTAATTTTCCATAATTTTAAATTAATGTAACCCATTACCTCATCTTTATACACTACACCTTGACTTGTTATAAATTTCTTAACAATATACAGAAAAAATTTTTTCAAAATTCATTCGTTACAACAGCGATATATAAATTTTAAAAGATGTAAAGTCTATCGTGGGCTATCAATCATGGAACAGGTTCCTCTAATTAGTAAAAAATACCGCCAAATTCTTTAAGTTCCTAAATTTATACTACTCAGGTTAAAAATTAATATTAGAATAACTGGGTATCTAATCCAGGTTAACAAATCTAATTTTCTAAAAGAATAAAAATAAATATCTCAATTTTATAATACTCAATTTTACCTGATCTTAAATTTAACTAATTATTAATTAATAAACTTAATTTTACCTAATTAAATAATTAAACCTTATGTCTAACCGCGAATGCTGGCACATATTTATTCAGCTATTTATTTATTTCTATACCTATATAAGTTGTAAAATATGAATTACTGCAATTAATAATAACATAAATTTTAAACATGTAAAATAAAAATAAAATTATTTTAAAAACTAGAATCAAACTTTTTTAATTAAAAAATATAAAACTAATAAGTATTTTAATTTATTATTTTACCCCTTTTTTTTTACTTCAAAGGGGTAAAATAATATATTAAAATATTTATTATTAAGATAAACATATTTTTAAAGAATATTATAGATGAGTATCTGTTTTAAATGATGTATATATATTATTACTATTTATATATTAATAGATGTATTTAAAATTTTCTTTACTGTAATATTATATAAATGTTATATAGTAATGAAATATTATACTATGACTTAGATGTATCTTAACTTAAATTTATTAATATTATGGTTATAGTTATTTATTATAAACATATATTATATAATACTTTAATTAATAAAAATT